CCAGATCTTGATTTTTCATATATAAATGTAACTAATGTATCGCCTTCGTAAAGGATTTCCCCATAATGTCCATGAACAGTTGCTCCTGGAGTAGCCAAATAAGGCTTAGCTGATCGTATTACCACAGAGTCAACTTGAACAATTAGAACTTGACCCGATTTTAAATGCGGTCCTTTTTTGGCTATACATACATTTTCACAAAGAAACTGCCCAAGACTAACGATTGGAGATGTCTCTTCACAATAATTGTAATGGAGAAAATACCAATTCAAATGGAATGGATTCAAAATGATGTTACTGCATGAATAGGGATTATAAATTTGACCATTTTCATCCAGTAAATAATATTTAAGTATTTGAAAAATCTGTTTGAAATTGTCAAGTTGCAAATAGTTAGTTACCAAGATCTGATTATGGGTTATTAAATGGGAAAATAAATCAAAATTATAAATTGGAAAACCTGTTCCTAACGGGCCCAACGAATTCCTAATTGGAATTAGGGGGTTCTTTTTGATTGATTCTTTTATCACATTGGGAGATTTTACATCGTTGAATGGGCCTATTCGAAAACAATTGGATGATGACAAAATTATCAAAGATTGAGATTCCTTATTTCGATTCAACAACGTATGGATAGTTCCTTGATTTGGATTAAGGGATTCTTTAATCCTTGCCTTGGAATAGGAATAAATGGAATAAAATGGATTGACATTAGCGCGATCTGATCCATTCTCAGAGATCAATCCTGAACCCGACAGATCGTTCCTTTTTCCGGTATAAGAAATAGGTGACTTAGCTAAGTCGATTCTTAGAAAATATCTAAGCAAACCATTTGTCCTTATTTCAACAAAGGAAGCGCAGGCCTTTTCGATTTTTTTGTCTTGGTCCCAATTCAACACTAAAGAAGTCCGAACTAATTGAATACTTGTGTCCCAAATTTCAAGAATTGGGTCGTAATAAAGGATATAATTGACAACTCGAAGTTGTAGATTATCACTTTCCTGCAAGAGATCCGGCGGGAAAAGTCTTCCTAAATTTATACCATCCGTTTTTTTATATGGGACTACAGGTTGAACCAAAACAAAATACTTTTTTTCATACCTGGAAAGTTTCATTCGTTGGATATAGAGCCAATTTTTCAATTTTTTGTATTCTTTGGAATTTGGTTTTCCCCCTCCTGGCGGTATCAATCGGAATGCCTTATTTGTCTTTCCAGGAAAATGGATATCTCCAGAAAAGATTATCAGTTTCATTTTTTCTGCTTTTTTCTTCACTCGGACCAATCCGCCTACCCGACTTCTTCTATTGAAAGTGATTTGTGTATCTGCCCCAATAATACTATTGTGCCGTACCATTATGGAAGAAGATTCGGCCAAAATGTGGACTTCCACGGGAATAAAAAAAAATGGATTTACTTCCTTTTGGTATTTTGTCCAAAATACCTTGACTCCTCGATACTCAATCAACTCCTTTTCGTTGACGATTGAATTTAGTTCTCTAGTCTCATATTTAGTAAGTCCCGAGCTCTTTCTTATATATCGAGGATCATCGAAATAAGCAAGAATACTATTTCTACGGAGAATACCATTTCTGGGGATTTCCATTGAGATACCTGAAGAAGGTATTAGTTGGTTCTCGCCTTCTTGAATCGATTCGAGTGGGATGATGAATCTATTTCTTCGCCTCTTTGCCAATAAATCAGAATTACCGTCGAGAATGGCCGGATATCTGAGATTACAACGACCCGTACATGTCATTCGATTCAGTTCTGAATAATCAGGAATCCTATCTCCTTTTTGATTTTTACCAGAAAAATACGAACTAAAAAATTTGTGTCTCACTTGATTATTAGTTACTGAGGGGTTAGCAATATATCTTGGCTTGACAGAAAGAGAATAAGCGTTCATTTGATCTTGATCCTTGTGGATCGAACAAGGGCCTAGACTGTATCTCCAGGGCTCCCCTAATAATATCCATAAATGACTTGTTTTTGGTAAGAGATGAATATTACCATATGTAAATTCAGGTGCATGGTACACATCAGTATTCCAGTGCATTTCGCCTTCTGAGTCAGAATAAATATGTTTTCGAACCTTCTCTTTCAAATTCAAAGTGGATGTTCTCGCGCGAATCTCAGCAATCACTTGTTCTGATTCTACATATTGATCGTTTTGAACTAAAAGAAAACTTTTGGGCGGAATACACACATTGTGTATAATATCTTCACTCTCAATAGTTACATACAAGTCTCTAGAACATAGAAAAGCAGGATGTCCATGACGTGTACGTGTCGGATGAACCAAATCCTCGTTGAATTTTATTTTTCCATTAGAAGGGGCTCGCACATGTTCTGCAGTACCCCCTGTAAATACTCCGCCGGTATGAAAAGTTCTTAATGTTAATTGAGTGCCCGGTTCTCCAATAGATTGACCTGCAATAATACCTACGGCTTCTCCCAATTCGACCAGGTCGTCATGAGCTGGACTCCGGCCATAACATAATTGACAAATCCAAGATGTACTCCTACAAGTAAAGGGGGTTCGAATAGAGATTGGTTGTGCTCTAAAAGTTATGAATCTACTGACAAGTCCAACCCCAATATCTTGATTTCTAGTAGCAATACATCGCGAACCTATATATATATCATCTGCTAATACACGGCCAATTAATGTTTGGATAAAAATCCTGTCCGCCATCATTCCATTTCGAGGACTTACAGAAATACCTCGAACGGTGCCACAATCTGTTCGACGTACAACAATGTGTTGAACTACTTCAACAAGTCTGCGCGTGAGATATCCTGCATCTGATGTTCGGATAGCGGTATCCACAACCCCTTTACGGGCTCCGTAGCAAGAAATAATGTATTCTGTTAAAGACAGTCCTTCGCGTAAATTGCTTTGAATGGGTAAATCAATCATTTGCCCTTGGGGATCCGACATTAATCCTCTCATACCTACTAATTGATGTACCTGAGATGCATTTCCTCTGGCTCCCGAAAAAGACATTATATGGACTGGATTAAAAGGATCGGTCATCCGAAAATTAGGATTCATTTCTTGTCGCAAATATTCACTTGTGGCATACCATATTTCGATCGATTGACGTAATTTTTCTACCGCGTGTACATTCCCATAATGATGGTGTTTTTCCAAAATAAAACTTTGTTGTTCAGCGTCTTGAACTAGCCATCTTTTAGAAGGTATTGTTAAAAGATCATCAATTCCTAATGAAATGGATGCGGCGGTAGCTTGTCGGAAACCCAGAGTCTTTACTTGATCCAGGATATGTGATGTATATCCTATTCCATAGTGATCAATAAATCGACTAATAAGCCGTTTCATGGCAGTTCCGTCTATCACTTTATTGTGAAAGACCTGAGTGGGCCGTTCTGCCATCAGTACCTCCATATTGCGCTGAGTAGAATTTGACAATGGGCTTGAGTCAGTGATTGGAAAACTTCCTTTTCTAGATCTTGATTCACGTAGAAATTCTGCAATTATGGTCCTAGTTAACCTGGAGAGACTCGAATTCCCGTTGGTAGCATAGAATTACAACAGCCCTGCCAAAACCCCTGTATGGCTTCTTCTATTTCTCGATAAAGGGAAATATGACCAAGAGTGGTTCGAATATATATATAAAGAATTTCTTTTTTTATACTTCGTACTATTAGATAGTGTCCATAAATCTCATAATAGGTCCCCACAGATTCATAGTGAATTTCGATGGGAGCTTCTCTTGCAGCAATAACGCGTTGATCTAGTCGCCACCGCAGCCACAAAGGACTACCTAAATTGATTCGTTTTTGCCGATAAGCTCCAATTGCATCATAGGGATTACAAAAAAAGGGTTCTTTTTTTTTTGTATACTTATAGTTATAGTTATTATCTTCATTTTGATAGTTTCTACGATTACATGGATTATACCTATTTACACAAATACCCCGACGATTTCCACTCGTTAAGACATAGAGTCCACTAAGCATATCTTGAGTTGGTGCCGAAATCGGATCCCCAATAGTTGGAGACAAAAGATTCATATGAGAAAACATAAGTAAACGCGCCTCTGCTTGAGCCTCCAAAGATAAAGGCACATGAACAGCCATTTGATCCCCGTCAAAGTCTGCATTGAAGCCCTTACAAACTAATGGATGTAAACAAATAGCGCGCCCTTCCACTAAAACGGGGAGGAATGCCTGTATGCCTAATCTATGCAGAGTAGGCGCTCTATTCAGCAATACAGGATGGTCATTCAGAATTTCCTGAAGTATTTCCCATACAATCGGTTTTTTTTTACGAATTTGACTCTTAGCAACTCCTATGTTCGAAGCAAGATGTTTTCTAATTAGGTCACGAATTACAAATGCCTGGAAAAGTTCTATTGCTATTTCGCGAGGCAATCCACATCGATGTAATGAAAGTGAAGGGCCCACGACAATCACGGACCGCCCTGAATAATCGACCCGTTTACCAAGCAGAGTCTCGCGAACTCTTCCTTCTTTGCCTTCAATTACATCTGAAAGCGACTTGTAAACTCTATTATGATCATCCCTCATTGGTTGTCCGCAGATTCCATTATCAAGAAGTGCATCCACGGCTTCTTGTAGCAATTTTTCCTGAGATATTATTAATTCTTCTGGCGTAGCTATACTTGTTGTTAATAGATCTGTAAGAGTATTATTCCGATAGATAATTCTTCTATAGATTTCATTAATATCCGAGGTCACTAGTTTATCCTCATCTATATGATAGATTGGTCTCAACTCAGGAGGAAGAACTGGTAATAGACACAAAACCATCCATTTTGGTTCTATATTTGTTCGAATAAAATGCTTAGCCAATTCCATGCGTCTAAGCAAAAAATCTTTTCTTCTTCCAACTTTTCGATCTTCCCATTCATTCCCTGTGGGTTCCTCTTCCTCCAATTCTTTCCATTCTACCAATGAATAGTCTATAATAATTCGTAAATCTAGATTGGCTAATTGTTGTCTGATAGAACCT